ATATTTCTTAAATTAATATATATTTCTTAAAACATATACTTATAGACTCCCTATCCCTATTAAGTATATATATACTCACTTAGGTATACTTAGTATAATATAACAATTATATATGAATTATAAGATATCTTTATAACAATATAAGGATAAGGTTCAAATATAAAACAATAAATATAACAATAAATAACAGGTACAAATATTAAATCGAGGTACCCATTCTATGATAACTCTCAACAGTCTCCCCTCCATTTTTGTGCCTTTAGTGGGCTTAGTATTTCCGGCAATTGCAATGGCTTCTTTATCTCTTTATGTTCAAAAAAACAAGATTTTTTAGATACAACAAGGACAAATCTTATATATATATATATTTTTTTTTCAAGACTTACTTGGATCATAACACGGATATCTATTTAGTAAAATATGGTATAATATGCGGCTTCCTTCGGGCATAAGCTCTTATGTATGTGTAAACATGATAAATGAATTATAACTATTTTCAAATAGATCGGGATCGGGGAGAATTTCTGAAATGTAAAGTCAATATATCTATATGTATTAGGAAATCATATGAAAGGGATGTTATTATTTTAGTTTGGATCTAAGAAATTCGATGAATTATCCCTAAAGGTTCACATCATAATAGTGCTGGTTGATGAGAGTTACTTCGGAAACAAAAAAAGTAAAAAAAAATTATTTTTGTTATTCTCCCAATTCCAATAAAATGCAACTAGGTCTAGTTAGAGTATGAGTTGGCGATCAGAACGTATATGGGTAGAACTTATAGCGGGGTCTCGAAAAACAAGTAATTTCTGTTGGGCCTTTATTCTTTTTTTAGGTTCATTAGGGTTTTTATTGGTTGGAACGTCCAGTTATTTTGGTAGGAATTTTATATCTTTATTTCCTTCTCAGCAAATAATTTTTTTTCCACAAGGTATCGTGATGTCTTTCTATGGGATCGCAGGTCTTTTTATTAGCTCCTATTTGTGGTGCACAATTTCGTGGAATGTAGGTAGTGGTTATGATCGATTCGATATAAAAGAGGGCATAGTGTGTATTTTTCGTTGGGGATTTCCTGGAAAAAATCGTCGCATATTCCTCCGATTCCTTATGAAAGACATTCAGTCCATCAGAATAGAAATTAAAGAGGGTATTTATGCTCGTCGTGTCCTTTATATGGAAATAAAAGGACAAGGAGCCATTCCCTTGACTCGTACTGATGAGAATTTTACTCCACGAGAGATTGAGCAAAAAGCTGCCGAATTGGCCTATTTCTTGCGTGTACCAATTGAAGTATTTTGAAAAAAGGAACTGAAGAATGAATACTTTGCAAGAGATAAAAAACTCAAGAATCATCTTTTTTTCTATAGCATAACTTAACTGAAGTTTCTTCAGAACGCTTACTCGAGCCAAAGCAAACGTATATGAAACAATTCTAAAACTAAATTGTTTATGTCCACAATTTTTTTTATGCGTATGTAAATCCACTTAACTCAATTCAGTAACAAATCTAAATGATAGATTCATCATATATCAAAACAAAACATTTCATCATAAAGTAAAGAATTTTTTTTTTCTAAATATTTGATATTTTGATAGAACGGGAGTTCTTTCGTCTCGAAATCCGACTACTATTAATTTGAAGAGGGCTCTTTCTTATTCTATATTCTTTCTAAATTCAAGGACTAACCGCTGTACTGAATCACAAAAAAATCCGGAAATACATCGATGACTTGTAATAGAACTTATGCTTGATAGAAATATTAGTATCATATAGAGTCGACGAATGAGGTGCGTTCATTAAAAATTTTTAAATTCACAGACGAAAAAATGGCAAAAAAGAAAGTATTAATTTCCCTTCTATATCTTGCATCTATAGTATTTTTGCCTTGGTGGATCTCTCTCTCATTTAATAAAAGTCTGGAATCTTGGTTTACTAATTGGTGGAATACTAGGCAATCCGAAATTTTTTTGAATGATATTCAAGAAAAGAGTATTCTAAAAGAATTCATAGACTTAGAGGAACTCTTACGTTTGGACGAAATGATAAAGGAATACCCGGAAACACATTTACAAAAGCCTCGCATCGAAATCTACAAAGAAACGATCCAATTGATCAAGATGCACAACGAGGATCGCATCCATACAATTTTGCACTTCTCGACAAATATAATCTGTTTCGGTATTCTAAGTGGTTATTCTATTCTAGGTAATGAAGAACTTGTTATTCTTAACTCTTGGTTTCAAGAATTCCTATACAACTTAAGCGACACAATAAAAGCTTTTTCTATTCTTTTATTAACTGATTTATGTATAGGATTCCATTCGCCCCACGGTTGGGAATTAATGATTGGCTCTGTCTACAAAGATTTTGGATTTGCTCATAATGATCAAATTATATCCGGTCTTGTTTCTACTTTTCCAGTCATTTTAGATACAATTTTTAAATATTGGATCTTTCGTTATTTAAATCGTGTATCTCCTTCACTTGTAGTGATTTATC